TTAAGACATTATAAAGTTTTAAGACCACAATGGATCTATGATAAGATCATTTATTTACAACGGAATGGTATACAAAGTCAACAGATCTTACTGAATATAAAATATTATGGCTACACAAACCGTTGAGGGGAGTTCTAGATCTGGCCGCCCAAAACGAACTAATGCGGGGAGTTTATTGAAACCATTGAATTCAGAATATGGTAAAGTAGCTCCTGGGTGGGGAACTACTCCTTTGATGGGTCTCGCAATGGCTCTATTCGCGATATTCCTATCTATTATTTTGGAGATTTATAATTCTTCCATTTTACTGGATGGAATTTCAATGAATTAGATTCACAAGAACCATTAACTGGCTTTTTCAATACAAAGTGAAGCGTTTAGGTTTCTGATTTTTATCCCATTCTATTTTGGTAGTTTGACCGTGGAATTTCTTTGTTTCTGTATTTCCGGAATATGAGTGTGTGACTTGGTATAAATGATCCTATGGATAGTACAGAGAATGGGTCTGTCATCTTGATAGAGATGGTTTTACTTCGTCGGATATTCATTCTAGTATCTGGAGCACGGAATATATGAAATAGATTACTATTAGAACTATGATTCATACTTAATAGTCAGACCTCGTGTCCGGACTTCAAAAATTTTTTTCAAAGAGTTAGAAGTTATAAATAGAAATATTTTTATTCTTTCAAACTTTCGTTTATGCTTATTTTGATCAAAGGACAAAACAAAGGTTTCTTTGGTTTGGATTTTTAGTCATTATATCTATTCATTGAATAAGTGATGATCCAATGGTTCTTACTCAGGGAATTTTGGGACTTAGACTTAGTTTGAAAGGGTTTTATTGAATCATCGTGGTTTTAGTATGAATCTGAGGTTTTAATCAATTCATAGGGTCTTAACAAGAGAATTCCTATCAATAATAAAGAAAACAGCAGTAAAGCCGCATTACACATAAATAACACCAAAGAAAATAGGTAAATAGAAGATTCAAGAGGCCTATAACGATCAATATATAGACGAATGAGCCGACTTGATTTTTTGGCATTATAACCACAAAGAAGAGCTTTCGGATTTTTACTCTTTAGTATCTTCAAAAAAAAATTGAATCATAAATCATAGAATTAATAAATTTCAAACTTTATATTACACACATCCGTTAGAACTAGTATTTGGGTGTTTCTGTTTGAGCCGTACGAGATGAAATTTTCATATACGGTTCTCCGGGGGGGTCCCCTTGATTTACCTATCTCAATAAAATCTATGATTGGTTCGAAGAACGTCTTGAGATTCAGGCAATTGCCGATGATATAACTAGTAAATATGTTCCTCCTCACGTCAACATATTTTATTGTCTAGGGGGAATTACGCTTACTTGTTTTTTAGTACAAGTAGCTACCGGGTTTGCTATGACTTTTTATTATCGTCCGACCGTTACGGAGGCCTTTGCTTCTGTTCAATATATAATGACTGAAGCTAATTTTGGTTGGTTAATCCGATCAGTTCACCGATGGTCGGCAAGTATGATGGTCCTAATGATGATCCTGCACGTATTTCGCGTGTATCTCACCGGCGGCTTTAAAAAACCTCGTGAATTGACTTGGGTTACAGGTGTGGTTTTGGGTGTATTGACCGCATCTTTTGGTGTAACTGGTTATTCCTTACCTCGGGACCAAATTGGTTATTGGGCAGTAAAAATTGTAACAGGCGTACCAGACGCTATTCCTGTAATAGGCTCGCCTCTGGTAGAGTTATTACGCGGAAGTGCTAGTGTAGGACAATCCACTTTGACTCGTTTTTATAGTTTACACACTTTTGTATTACCTCTTCTTACCGCCGTATTTATGTTAATGCACTTCCCAATGATACGTAAGCAAGGTATTTCTGGTCCTTTATAAAGAATATATACCATCTTGTAATCAATCATCTATCACTTGGGGTAGGAACACTAGTATTTCATTGCTACAAATATGGATTATTGAAAAAAAAAATAAGACATGTATTGGGATATTTCTCTTCAACTCTACAAAAATGTATTATTTTTTTGACACTCATAGTTGAAGTGAATTTTCCGAAGATAAAATGGATTATGGGAGTGTGTGACTTGAACTATTGATCGGGCCTTGCAGATATATGTCCTTATCTATCTGCCGCATTTGAATTCACAACAAAAAAATGTGTCTTTGTTCCAACCACCGCGTAAGCCCCATACAGAAGATAGGCCGGTTCGTTTGAAGAGAATCTTTTCTATGATCAGACCCGATCATGTCGTGTATGATATGAACAGGCTCCGTAAGATCCAGTAGAATAAGTGATTGACATAATCCGGATTATGTTTTATATATTTCACTTACTAAATAGTATAGAAATGTATTCATTTCCTCTGCATTGACTCGATTTATGATACTATCGGAGTGAAACAAGGGATCTAAAGAAGAACAGAGGCTAGACTATATTAGTAACAAGTAAATCCTTTGCTTTGTATGGAAACAGTCTCGAT